AATGAGATGCCTGATTAAAGGATTATCTTGATAGGATAAATAATGTATGTATCCCATACTCTCATTACATTTAACAGAATCAAACTGTTTCCTAAAATATCAAAAATTTTTATACTTCATATACTAAAACGTAAAAAAGATAAGCTAATAAAGCTACTGGGTTCATACCCCATTTATAAAGGTTTTACTCCTTTTCTTTTTAATTTTCAAAATATATAAAATCTTATTTTTTTCAACATTAATCTCTAGAACCCTAATTACGATCTCCTCCCAATCTTGATTAGGTATATGAATCGGTCTAGAAATTAATTTACTGTCATTTATTCCTTTAATTAACTCTGCAAAAAACAAAATATTCACTGAAGCTTCTATTAAATATTTTGTTATCCAAGCCTTAGCCTCTTCCACAGTATTAATATCAATTGTTGTAGTACCCTCCCTATCTGCAATTCTTGGTGATGAATTTATTACAATAATTATAAATTCAGCTTTATTTATAAAAATAGGCGCGGCTCCTTTTCATTTTTGATTTCCCGAAGTTATCGAGGGTCTATCTTGACTTAATGCACTAATTTTACTAACTTGACAAAAAATTGCCCCTATGGTAATTTTAAGATATAATTTAAGACTAAATCTTACTGTAGGTGTAATTATTGCATGTATAATAATTAGAGGATTTATGGGTATTAATCAAATTAGATTACGAAAAATTATAGCTTATTCTTCCATTAATCACCTAGGATGAATAGTAAGATCTATACTTTATGACCAAACAATTTGAGTAATTTACTTTATTATCTACTCTCTAATATCTGTTAATATCATTTTAGTCCTAAACAAATTTAATTTATTCTACCTGAAACAACTTTTTTATCACATAAAAACTAATAAAAGCATAAAATTATTCTTTATCATAAACTTCATATCATTAGGTGGTCTGCCACCTTTTATTGGATTCTTCCCTAAATGAATTACAATTCATGCCCTAGTAACTAATTCTGCCTATCTTCTAGCTTTTTTAATAATCGTTTTAACGCTATTTACCCTATTTTTCTACATTCGTATTACATTTTCTAGAATTCTTCTATCCTCAGCCGAATTATCGTTTGTAAATCAAATATCTTCCTATAGCCATTTAGTAGTCCTAAGAAACTTTATTTCAATTATAGGAATATTAGGGTGTGTGATAATTTTCAATTTAACTTAATCAAAGGATTTAAGTTAAATTAAACTTGGAGCCTTCAAAGCTCCCCATAAAGCACACTGCCTTTAAGCCTTAGGAGAGTCTCCACCTTTAAATTTGCAATTTAAAATCATTGTTGAATATAAGGCCTATAGTAAGAGAAATAATTATTTCGTAAATAAATTTACAGTTTATCGCCTAAAGCTCAGCCATCTTACTGAATAAATGATTATTTTCAACAAACCATAAGGATATTGGCACCTTATATTTCATTTTTGGTGCTTGAGCTGGTATAGTAGGTACATCTTTAAGAATTCTGATTCGTGCTGAATTAGGAAATCCAGGAACTTTGATTGGCGATGATCAAATTTATAATGTTATTGTTACTGCCCATGCTTTTATTATGATTTTTTTCATAGTTATACCAATTATAATTGGAGGATTTGGTAATTGATTAGTTCCTCTGATATTAGGAGCTCCTGATATAGCTTTCCCACGAATAAACAATATAAGATTCTGGCTTCTTCCCCCTTCTTTAACACTTCTTCTTATAAGAAGAATGGTAGAAAGAGGAGCTGGAACAGGATGAACAGTATATCCCCCACTGTCATCTAATATTGCCCACGGTGGAGCATCAGTAGATTTAGCTATTTTTAGATTACATTTAGCAGGTATTTCTTCTATTTTAGGAGCAGTTAATTTTATTACAACAGTAATTAATATACGATCTCCTGATATAACTTATGATCGAATACCTTTATTTGTTTGATCAGTAGCTATTACTGCACTTTTACTTTTACTTTCTCTCCCTGTATTAGCAGGTGCTATTACCATACTTTTAACAGATCGAAATCTTAATACATCATTCTTCGATCCTGCTGGAGGAGGTGATCCTATTCTTTACCAACATTTATTTTGATTTTTTGGGCACCCAGAAGTTTACATTTTAATTTTACCTGGATTCGGACTAATTTCTCATATTATTAGACAAGAAAGAGGTAAAAAGGAAACATTTGGTGCTTTAGGAATAATTTATGCTATATTAGCAATTGGATTATTAGGATTTATTGTATGAGCTCATCACATATTTACAGTTGGATTAGATGTTGATACTCGAGCTTATTTTACATCAGCTACAATAATTATTGCTGTTCCAACAGGAATTAAAATTTTCTCATGATTAGCAACATTGCACGGTACTCAACTATCTTATACACCCTCATTACTTTGGGCTTTAGGATTTGTATTTTTATTTACAGTTGGTGGATTAACTGGAGTTGTATTAGCTAACTCATCTATTGATATCATTCTTCATGATACTTATTATGTAGTAGCTCACTTCCATTATGTGCTTTCTATAGGAGCAGTATTTGCAATTATAGCAGGGCTAGTTCACTGATTCCCCTTATTTACAGGACTTACAATAAATGCTAAAATTTTAAAAATACAATTTATTGTAATATTTATTGGAGTTAATTTAACATTTTTCCCTCAACATTTCTTAGGGCTAAGAGGTATGCCTCGACGATACTCTGATTATCCCGATGCTTACACAACATGAAATATTATTTCTTCCGTTGGTTCAATAATTTCTTTAATTGGAATTTTTATTTTATTATTCGCAATTTGAGAAAGATTTATTGCTAATCGAAAAAGATTATCTGCAACAAACATGCCTTCATCTATTGAATGACTTCAAGCTATGCCTCCAGCTGAACATAGATACTCGGAATTACCTAACCTGTCTAATTTCTAATGTGGCAGATTAGTGCAATGGATTTAAACCCCATATATAAAATTATATTTTCTTTAGAAATTGCTACATGAAATATATATACAATCCAAGATAGAGCTTCGCCTTTAATAGAGCAATTAAGATTCTTTCATGACCATGCAATAATAATTTTATTAATAATTACTATACTTGTAGGTTATTTAATAGGAAGATTATTTTTTAATAAATATAATCATCGATATTTACTAGAAGGTCAAACTATTGAATTAATTTGAACAATTCTACCTGCTGTAACTCTAGTATTTATTGCTCTTCCATCATTAAAGCTTCTATATTTATTAGATGAATTAAATAATCCTCTAGTATCTATTAAATCAATTGGCCATCAATGATACTGATCATATGAATATACTGATTTCAAAATAATTGAATTCGATTCTTATATGATTCAACAAAATGACATGAAACCTTCATCTTTCCGACTTTTAGATGTAGATAATCGTATTGTATTACCTTTTAACTCACAAATTCGTATAATAGTAACAGCTGCTGATGTTCTACACTCTTGAACAATTCCCTCTTTAAGAGTAAAGATTGATGCAACTCCTGGGCGTCTTAATCAAATTAGATTTATTATAAACCGAGCAGGCCTTTTCTTTGGTCAATGTTCAGAAATTTGTGGAGCTAATCATAGATTTATACCTATTGTTTTAGAAAGAATTTCCCCTTCTTACTTTGTAACATGGGTTCTTAATATAACTAAAAATTCATTAGATGACTGAAAGCAAGTTCTGGTCTCTTAAACCATTAAATAGTAAAATAGCGCCTACTTCTAATGGAAAATTTAGTTAAATTCATAACATTAGTTTGTCATACTAAAATTATTAAATTATTAATAATTTTCAATTCCACAAATAGCACCTATTAATTGATTATTTTTATTTATTATATTTATTATAATTTATATTGTATTCAATTCATTTAATTATTTTTCTTTTAAATATCCTGTTAAATCATATCAATTTAAGACTAAAAAATCTAAAATTAACTGAAAATGATAACAAATTTATTTAGATCTTTTGACCCTTCGACAAATTTTAATTTAAGACTAAATTGATTAAGAACATTTCTAGGATTATTATTAATTCCTTCAATATTCTGATTAATTCCTTCTCGAATAAATTTACTTTGAATTAAAATTATAATAACTCTTCATAATGAATTTAAAACATTAATTAATGCTCCACGAATTAAGGGTAGAACTTTAATTTTTGTTTCTTTATTTGCAATAATTATATTCAATAATTTACTAGGCCTATTCCCGTATATTTTTACAAGAACTAGACATATAGTAATAACTTTAACTTTAGCTATACCTCTATGATTAAGATTTATAGTATACGGTTGAATTAATAATACAATTCATATATTAGCACATTTAGTTCCTCAAGGGACACCCCCTGTTCTTATACCTTTCATGGTATGTATTGAAACAATTAGAAACGTTATTCGACCTGGTACATTAGCTGTGCGATTAATGGCTAATATAATAGCAGGACATCTTTTAATAACTCTTTTAGGAAACACAGGAGCTTATTTAAGAATAATTATAATTAATTTACTAATTATTACCCAACTCTTATTATTAGTTTTAGAATCAGCAGTTGCTATTATTCAATCTTATGTATTTGCTGTACTAAGAACTCTATACTCTAGAGAAGTAAATTAATGTCAGCACACAAAAATCACCCTTTCCACTTAGTTGATGTAAGACCATGACCTTTAACAGGTGCACTTAGAGCTATAATTACAATAGTAGGATTAATTAAATGATTCCATATATTTAATAATGATTTATTTTTATTAGGAACTATTACTACTATACTAGTAATATACCAATGATGACGAGATGTAACACGAGAAGGAACTTTTCAAGGCCTTCATACTTATAATGTTACTATAGGATTACGTTGGGGAATAATTTTATTTATTACCTCAGAAGTATTCTTCTTCGTTTCTTTTTTTTGAGGATTTTTTCATAGAAGACTATCCCCATCTATTGAAATAGGAATAACATGACCTCCTAAGGGTATTCAACCTTTTAATCCAACCCAAATTCCATTATTAAATACCTTAATTTTATTAACTTCAGGCCTAACAGTTACATGAGCTCATCATAGATTAATAGAAAATAACTACAAACAAGGCCTTCAAGGACTAGCTTTAACAGTAATTCTAGGAATTTATTTTACAATTCTACAAGCCTATGAATATATTGAAGCACCATTCTGTATTGCTGACTCAGTATATGGGTCCTGTTTTTTTATAGCAACAGGATTCCATGGCCTTCATGTTATTATTGGAACTACATTTTTATTAGTTTGTCTTTACCGACACTACAAAAATCACTTCTCTAATATTCATCATTTTGGATTCGAAGCAGCTGCTTGATATTGACATTTTGTAGACGTTGTATGATTATTCCTTTACATTTCAATCTACTGATGAGGTAGATATTTATATAATATAATCATTATATTTGACTTCCAATCAAAAAATCTAATTAAATTTAGTATAAATAATTATAGTAATACTATATATAGCAACTATTATCTTTTGTATTACAATAATTGTAATATTACTAGCATCTACTCTTTCAAAAAAAACTCACTCAGATCGAGAAAAAAATTCTCCATTTGAATGCGGATTTGACCCTAAATCTAACTCACGAATACCTTTCTCCCTTCAATTCTTCTTAATCGCTGTAATTTTCCTAATTTTTGATGTTGAAATTACCCTATTAGTCCCTTTTATTTTAATTTTACCTATTGTTAATATTTATAATTACATTTTTACATTATTTTTATTCTTAATCATTCTACTTTTAGGAACTTACCATGAATGAAATCAAGGAGCACTTAATTGAGCCTACTAGGATAATAGTTAATTATAACATTTAACTTGCACTTAAAAAGTATTGATTTAATCAATTTATCTTAAAATAAGAAACAATATTTGTATTTAGTTTCGACCTAAAATTTAGGTGATAAATTCACCCTTATTTATTAATTGAAACCAAAAAGAGGTATATCACTGTTAATGATAAAACTGAGTAATTACTCCAATTAAGGAAATATGTGAATCAAGATAAAGCTTCTAACTTTAATCTTTAGCAGTGTAACTCTGTTTATATTTCTATATTTATATAGTTTAATAAAAACATTACATTTTCAATGTAAAATTAAAATATTCTTTTTTTATAAATACTTAAAAACAACAATTGTTTCCTTGATATCTTCAATATCATGCTCTAAATATAAGCTATTTAAATATAGTGAAATTATAAACAAAAAGATAAAAAAAAATACATATATAATTATATGTATCTTAAAATTATTATTATAAATAAATTGTAAAAACATAGAAGACTCCTTTAAATTATTAAAAATATTTTGTCTTCCTAGATACTCAGATCATCCTTGATCTAAATTCTTATAAATTTGAGATCCTAAATAAATTGGATAATAATTAATACCAAAAGTAGAAATATAAGGTATATTTCATATAGAACCAAAAAATACAGATCTCTTTAATCAAGATAAACTCTTTAAATTATAAGATAATCTAAACTTAGACAACTCATAACCCAAAATAGCACCTGAAATAACAACAATTAAAGTTATTATTTTCATTAAAAAAGGTAAACAAATAAAATAAGGACTAGGAAACATAATTCATATTAACATTCTCCCCCCAAAAATTACTAACATAATTAATCCAGATATACCCTTTAATATAGTAAAACCTAAATCTCTTACTGACCTATAAGCAATAAAATTATTATCACCTAAAATAGTATAATATAATAAACGAAATGTATAACAAACTGTAAGACCAGTAGAAATAAAATAAATTAAATAAATATATATATTTAAATAATCTATTGATATAATTTCTAAAATTAAATCCTTAGAATAAAATCCTGATAAAAAAGGTAGCCCACATAATGCTATATTAGCGACAAAGAAAAAACTACAAGTTAAAGGTATTATAGATCCTAATCCTCCTATATAACGAATATCTTGACAATTTAATAAGTTATGAATTATACATCCTGCACACATAAACAATAAAGCCTTAAATAAAGCATGAGTTAATAAATGAAAAAAAGCCAACTCATACTCACCTAAAGCTAAAATTCTTATTATTAGACCTAACTGTCTTAAAGTAGATAAAGCAATAATTTTCTTTAAATCAAACTCATAGTTAGCGCCTAATCCTGCTATAAATATTGTTAAAGTAGAAATAAATAATAAAAAATATATTAAATTTAATCTTAATGCAAAATTAAATCGAATTAATAAATATACCCCCGCTGTAACCAAAGTTGATGAATGAACTAAGGATGAAACAGGAGTAGGAGCTGCTATTGCAGCAGGTAATCAAGAAGAAAAAGGAATTTGAGCTCTTTTAGTTATTGCAGCTAATATTACTAACCATCTAATAAATCTTATAGTTATTTCATTTTTTATAAAATCTAAATAATAAATAAAATTTCATCTACCGTAATTCAATATTCATGCAATAGATATTAATAAAGCAACATCTCCAATACGATTTCTTAAAGCTGTTAACATTCCAGCATTATAAGACTTAACATTTTGATAATAAATAACTAAACAATAAGATACTAACCCTAATCCATCTCAACCTAATAAAATTCTAATTAAATTAGGTCTAATAATTAATAACATTATAGAAGCAACAAATATAACAACTAATATAATAAAACGATTAATATTTAAATCTCCTTCCATATACTCTATTCTATAATAAATTACTATAGAAGAAATAAACAAAACAAATCTTATAAATAATAAAGATATTCAATCAAATAATAATGTTATTAAAATTGAATTAGAATTCAATCTCAATAATTCAAATTCTAATATTAAAGAATAATCCATAATTATAAATTTTAATCTAAAAATAAATCTTGTAATTCTTAAAAATAAAAAAGAATAAAAATAAATAAAACAAATTGACATTTATTTAAAGTAACATATTTACATCTATAGCTCCACAAACTATTATTTTGAATAAACTATTTAAATACAGTCATAAAGAAAAATACTCAGACTTTAAAATAAGTAAATTTAAAGGCAATCAATGTAATAATAATAATAAATATTCATTTAAATATCCTATTGAAAAAGAATACATACCTGAATATATTTTACCATGTTGAGTATATGAATATAAATATAAAGAATAAGCAGCTCTAAAAAAAGATATTAACGATAAAAATATTATTCTATAAAATCTTCATCTTACTAATCTATTAATTAATATAATTTCCCCCAATAAATTTAAAGAAGGCGGAGCAGCTATATTACATGCTCTAAATAAAAATCATCACAATGAAAATGTAGGCATCAAATTAATAAGCCCCTTATTTAAAAATATTCTTCGCCTTCCTATACGCTCATAAGTAATATTAGCCAAACAAAATAACCCTGATGAACATAATCCATGAGCTAATATTATTACTAAAGCACCAATTATGCCTCAATAATTTAAAGTTATAATACCGCCTAAAGTAATTCCTATATGAGCAACAGATGAATAAGCAATTAAGGACTTAATATCAACTTGTCGTAAACAAATTAAAGATACATAAAATCCCCCAACAAGTCTAATTACAATAATTACATAATTAATTATTATTCCTACACTTAAAAATATAATTATTATTCGTAATAATCCATATCCCCCTAACTTTAATATTACACCAGCTAAAATTATAGAACCTGAAACTGGGGCCTCAACATGAGCCTTAGGTAATCACAAATGAACAAAAAATAAAGGTATCTTTACAAAAAATACTATATTAATTCTTATATATAATAAAATTGAATGTACATTACTAAAATAAAAATATTCTAATGTATTAAATTTACTTAAAATAAAAAAAATCCCAATTATTATAGGTAAAGAAGCTAATAAAGTATAAAATAATAAATAAACTCCTGCCTGTAATCGCTCCGGCTGATACCCCCACCCTATAATTAATATTAAAGTAGGAATCAATCTAATTTCAAAAAATAAATAAAATACAAACAAATTTAAAGAAGAAAAAGTTAATACTAAAGCTATTATTAATAATAAAACTATTAATAAAAATAAATTATAATAATTCTTTAACTTAAAAATCTTAGCTCTTCCTATTACTATAAGACCACAAATTCAAATTGACAAAATAATTATAACAAATCTTAATAGATCATAACCAAATATATACCTAATATTAGTAAAATTATAATTAAATCTAAATATAATAAATACTAAAATAAATAATAAAAAATAACTTAATTGATTTAATCAAAATCTATTTCGTTTAAAACATAAAGGAATCGTAAATAATATAAAAAAAATTACTTTTATCATAAAATATTAAAAGATTGAAAATAATCATTGCCATGTCTTCGAACCAACGACACTAAAATTGAAAGGCCTAAAGCTCCCTCACATACTCTAATAGTTAAAAAAATTATTCTAAAATAAAATTCAAATGAAAATACTGATAAATAAATAAATAAATTTATATATAAAGATAAAACAATAAATTCTAAATTTAATAATATTATCAGTAAATGTTTACGATTAAGTCTAAAACTTAAAATTCCTATTATATATATAAAAATTGAAACAAAAATTAATATCATTAGTTTTAATAATTTAAATAAAATATTGGTCTTGTAAACCAAATATAAGGTTATCCTTTTAAAACTCAGAGAAAGAAAAAACTTCTATCATTAATCTCCAAAATTAATATTTTAAATAAACTATTCTCTGTATTATATTATTTGTATATGTTTCTTCCTTAGCCTCCTTATTTATTGTATTTTCTACCCACCCTATAACTATAGGATTAACACTATTAATTCAAACAATTTGTGTAGCATTAATAACAGGATTTTTAGCTAATAATTTTTGATTTTCTTATATTCTTTTTATTGTAATAGTAGGAGGAATATTAGTTTTATTTATTTATATAACTAGTGTTGCTTCAAATGAAAAATTCTATTTTTCTAAAGCCTTACTCATTCTATTTTTAGCCCTTTCTACAATTATAACAATTTCACTTTTCTTTATAGATAATTTAATTACAGAATATCAAGCTTTATTTAATGTAACTTCAAACTTAAATTTAAATTTAAATAAGTATGTAATTTACCCCTATAATATTATTACTATTATAATAATTTTCTATCTTCTTATTACCTTGATTGCCGTAGTAAAAATTTCTAAAATTAAATACGGCCCGCTTCGTCATGTAAACTAATGAAAAAACCAATTCGAACAGAATTCCCTTTATTTAAAATTATTAATAATTCATTAATTGATCTACCCTCACCTACTAACATTTCTGCTTGATGAAATTTTGGATCTCTTCTAGGATTATGCTTAGGAATTCAAATTATAACAGGACTATTTTTAGCTATACACTATACAGCTAATATCGACTTAGCATTTAATAGAGTAGTTCATATTTGTCGAGATGTTAATTATGGATGGTTACTTCGAACTCTACATGCTAATGGTGCTTCATTTTTTTTTATTTGTCTATATCTCCATGTAGGACGAGGAATTTACTATGGATCATATAATCTAGTTATAACTTGAATAATAGGAGTAATTATTTTATTTATCGTAATAGCAACTGCTTTCTTAGGATATGTCTTACCATGAGGACAAATATCATTTTGAGGTGCAACAGTTATTACAAATCTTGTATCTGCTATTCCTTACGTAGGGACTATAATTGTCCAATGATTATGAGGTGGATTTGCTATTGATAATGCTACTTTAACACGATTTTTTACCTTACATTTTATTCTACCATTTATTATTGCAGCTATAGTAATGATTCATCTTTTAGCACTTCACCAAACAGGGTCTAATAATCCATTAGGAATTAATAGAAATTTAGATAAAATTCCATTCCACCCTTATTTTTCTTTTAAGGATCTTGTAGGATTTATTATTATAACTAGAGTTCTTGTAATTTTAACATTAACAAATCCATATATATTATCAGATCCTGATAATTTTATTCCAGCTAATCCTTTAGTAACCCCAGTCCACATTCAACCTGAATGATATTTTTTATTTGCTTATGCAATTTTACGTTCTATTCCTAATAAATTAGGAGGTGTATTAGCCTTAGTTATATCAATTGCTATTCTCTTAATTTTACCTATTTCAACTAAAAAAATAATTCAAAGAACTTCATTTTACCCTATTAATAAAATTTTATTTTGAACAATAGTAGCTACTGTAATTCTTTTAACTTGAATTGGAGCCCGACCAGTAGAAAGACCTTATATTATTACAGGTCAAATTCTTACTGTCCTATATTTTTCTTACTATTTAATCAACCCATTAATTCATCATTTATGAGATAAATTAATTTATAATTAGTTAATGAACTTGTTAAAGTATATGTTTTGAAAACATAAAAAAGAGATAAAATTCTCTATTAACTTTGTACTAAATTTAATTAACTAAATAATTAGGACTAAAGATAAAACCCTTAATCTAGAAAAAAAGAATAAATAATTTAAAGATACAGGTAAAAATCTTTTCCATGATAAATATATTAACTTATCATATCGATAACGCGGCAATGTTCCCCGTACTCAAATCCATAAAAATGATATAAAAACTAATTTAATAAAAAAAGTAAAACTTATATAATTACCTCCTAAAAATAATATTGAACATATTATTCTTATAAACAAAATTCTTGCATATTCTGCTATAAATAATAAAGCAAATCCCCCTCTTCTATATTCAACATTAAATCCTGAAACTAATTCAGATTCACCTTCAGCAAAATCAAAAGGTGTACGATTTGTTTCAGCTAATCTAGAAACAAACCAAATTATTCTTAAAGGCAAACATAAAAATAAAAATCACAAATATTCTTGATATTTACTAAATATTGTTAATCTTAATCTTCCAGTTAAAAATAAAAAAGATAATAAAATCAAAGATAATCTAACTTCATATGAAATAGTTTGAGCTACTGCACGAAGACCACCTAATATGGCATAATTAGAATTTCTGGACCAACCTGCTACTATAATAGTATAAACTCTCAATCTAGAAATACATAAAAAAAATAAAATTCCAAAATTAAATCTAAATAAATGAGTAAAAAAAGGCATTCTTATTCATAATAATAATGACAAAAATAAATTAAAAACCGGAGATATATAATATATATAATAATTAGATATATAAGGATACACCTGCTCCTTAGTAAATAACTTAATTGCATCACTAAAAGGCTGTAATAATCCCATTAACCCTAACTTATTAGGGCCTTTTCGTAACTGAATATAGCCTAAAACTTTTCGCTCAAGTAAAGTTAAAAATGCAACTCCCACTAATACACAAACTAATAAAATTAATCTTCTAACTAATAATGAAATTAAATCTGATATTATCAAGTATTATTTGTATATAAATACATAATTAAATTCTAAATTTAATGCACTAATCTGCCAAAATAACATTTAATTTTAATCACAATAAAATAATTATTATAAATACTCGGTCCTCTCGTACTAGAATATCCTATTTTATTAAAGATAGAAACCAACCTGGCTCACACCGGTTTAAACTCAGATCATGTAAAATTTTAAAGGTCGAACAGACCCAACTTATTAGCTTCTGCACCAATAGTTAATTTTAATCCAACATCGAGGTCGCAATCCTTTTTATCAATAAGAACTCTCCAAAAAGATTACGCTGTTATCCCTAAGGTAATTTAATCTATTAATCATTATAAATGGATCATATATTCATATATCAATGTAATAAAATTTTAAAAGTTTTTTAAATTTTAAAATCACCCCAATCAAATTCAAAACTAAGTTACAAAACTAAATTACCTTTTTATTAAAACTTAACTTTAAATTAAACTCTATAGGGTCTTCTCGTCTTTTAATATTATTTAAGCTTTTTAACTTAAAAATAAAATTCTATTTAATTATAGATAGACAGTCTTTTTCTCATTCAGCCATTCATACAAGCTTTCAATCAAAAAACTAATTATTATGCTACCTTTGTACAGTCAAAATACTGCAGCTATTTAAAAATTCATTGAGCAGGCTAGACCTTAAATCATACTCAAAAGGACATGTTTTTAATAAACAGGTGAAAAAAATATTTGCCGAGTTCCTTATCTATACCTATCATTTTTAATTTAAATTTACATTAACTAATACTAATTTAATCATTATAACTTTAATTATAAAATTACATTAAACTATTTAATAAAACAATTAAAATAAATATAAATAAAATCCTCATAAAATTTAATTATAACATATTAATAAAAATAAAAAATTCCAATCCTATTTAATTTTAAATTATATATTTATTTATAATAATCTAATTTAAAGCTCATCCCTTAAAATATTACTATTTATTTTATAAATCATTATAACATTTAAATTTTTATAAAACAAATGCTGTATTAAATACATTTCTTAAATAACTAGATATCAAAAAAAACGAATAACGTTTCATTACCAATAATATATTATAAATAATAATTCTACATTAATATATATATATAATTAGCTCTTAATTTTTTTCGAGATAATAAAATTTATTAATATTAATTAATCAACCCTGATACACAAGGTACTAAAAATAAATTATTCTTTAATTCATAAAAAAATATTCTTCTACTATACTATTGCACTATAATAACTTTTATTTATTCTTTTTATAATAATAAAACTTTATAATATTTTAATTAATAACAAAATAATAAAAATTTATATTCAGAATAAATTGATTTCCACAACTAACTTTTTAATGTAAATAAAATACTTTATAACAAGCTCTATCCTGGATTCCAGAAACACTTTCCAGTACCTCTACTTTGTTACGACTTATTTCAATTTATTTGAAAGCGACGGGCAATATGTGCATATTTTAGAGCCAAAATCATAGTAATAGACTAATTATCATTACTTTCAAATCCACCTTCATTATAAATTTCAATCATAACTCCGTAATAAATATAATTTATTGTAACCCATCTCAACCTTATTTATAAGCTGCACCTTGATCTGATTTAATTAATTATAATTAATAATGAACATTTAAATTCTTATAAAATATTCAACTACGACGATATACAAACTAATGAAAATAAGTTCAATCTCTCGTGGACTATCGATTATAGGACAGGTTCCTCTGAAAGGACTAAAATACCGCCAAATTTTTTAGCTTTAAAGAACATAACTAATACTAACTTAATTTTTATTTATTTACATTTCAAATAATAGGGTATCTAATCCTAGTTTATCTCTGAAATTTCACAGCTTCAATTAAATATTTAATTATAAAATATTAAATAAAAATTTCACTTAATAAAAATATTTATATAAAACAAAAATAACATTTAACTATAAATTAAAAATAATTGATTGCTTTTCCTGTATAACCGCAACTGCTGGCACAAGATGGGCCAAAACTAAAACTTAATCCTAAATCTCATTTTCATGAACTTTTAAATCTATATACTGCGTATAATATTATAATTTTTAAAATTTTACATTATTCCCACAAAAATTTACATATAAATAATAAATCACTCAATAATACAAATCAAAATAAAACTTTAATTATAACTCTCAAATAATAAACACTTTATATGCCTAACAAATTTAATTAATTTAAAGTTAAACTACAATAAATATATGCCTTTTAAATTTTTTTCACCTATTTTTACTAATCGCCTAAATTTCAAAATTCCTAATTTTTATCAGTAAAATCATGGTTAATAAGTTTTAGTACGTGGGGGTCCTAAAAATGGAGCATCTTTCATGCTCTGTACTTCAATCTGCCCTGTTATCATAATATAAAATAAGTTTCCTAAGCTACCTCCCAATAACTTTTATTTACTTAACAAACCCCCTATTAAATCAACTAATCCTCCCAGATTACTAATTTAACCTTTGTTTAGTAAGAAACTTCCCCCTTATTACAATTCTAACTAAATTTTCCTAATCTCCCAATTAAGAAAATTCGCTGAACCATAATTTTATATTATATAATAGGCGAACCCTGGTACATATAAAAATAGGTCACCTCTTTTACTAACTACAAAAAATCAAAATTTTCATAATTAGCGCCCACTTTTTTACTGTTAGATTTTATAGTTAGTTTACAATTATTAGAAAAAAATAAGCGATTTTTATTATATTCAATTTTATACAATTTTTTATTACTTTTTAATGTAAAATTTATGTTAACTTTCCCCATAGTTAACAAATTTCAAGATTTTTAAAAAAATCAATTTTTAAAAAACCAAAAGTACTAAAAAAAAATCGATTTTTTATACTAAAATTATGACGTGCACTTAATCCTGGAATTATCACTTTTTTCAAAAATCGATATTTTCTTTTTTTATAAAATAAAACTTTACGTATAATTATCGATTAGTAAACACTAAACCAAAAAATTTTTTTTTTACTAGCCTTGCACACCAAATATTTAGAAAATTATGAATAAAATTTTCTGATACCACCTAAGCCCACTTTCGCCTTTAACACTTGTTCGGAATCCTTAATTTTTCAAGAATTTTAAACTAATCTTTTTTAATCAATAACTTAAAAATTATATTTAAATAGAATAATCAAACATTAATATAAATTTTGAAATTTATTCATAATTAACAAAAATACTGAATATACTATAAAAACCCATAGTTTTTTTTTTTTTTCAATAAAATTACTGTTTTTTTTTTATATATATATATATATACTAAATATATAATATTTTATACTATATACTTAATAATCTAATTTATATATACTCATATTATATAATATTAATGAACTAATAATACGTTCTAATTAATATATATATAAATAATTATATGGTATTTTTATATTAACTATTTAAACATTAATATAGTATTTACTTAACATTTTATTTTTAATTAATTATTTAAATTTTAATTAAAAGATTTTATATAAATAATTTAAATATTAATATAAAATTCAGCTGGTAATAATATTATTATAAGTTATTATTAAAATCTTTTTTTTTTTTTTCTTATAATTTCGTATGACCACTTTAATTAGTTGTATATCATTATTCTACCATTAATCCTTAGATCACTTAAGCTTTTTATGTATAATTAAATAGTATATTCAATTAAACGGAATTTAATTATAATATATTTATTAAATAAAAATACAATAAATAATTATATGGATTCAAAAATAACCTTAACGAAAATACACAAATTTCCCCTCTAAACTATAACTCCTCCTTAAATTAACCGAAAAAATGGCCCAAATTTTGGCGAAAATTTTTTTTTTTTTTTCAAAAAAAAATTTTTTTTTTTTAGCAACACTTTTTATTCAAGGTCCCGCGCACTCCTTGCACACAACTTTACAAAAATTTCCGCTCTGCAACCCTAGTCAACCAAAAAAGTACTAAATTTATCAGTAATTTTAACGAAAAATTAATAAAATTACTAACCTTTAAATTAATATAAGTTTAATTTTTTTTCTTTAATAATAAAGTTTTATTTTAATAAAAAACTAACCTTAAAACACTCT